TTGAATGCAAGCCTATAGCCCCATATTTAGTAATTCCTGAACCCTTTCTTCTGTATTGAAGATCATCAAAATAAGCAAGAATACTTTTTCTCCGAAGAATACCATTTATGGGTATTTCAATCAAAATACTGGAACGAGGCGGTAGTTCTTTCTCTCGTTCTTGAATCCATTGGAATGGAATGATGAATCTATTTCTTCGCCTCTTTGCCAATAAAAATAAATCAGAATCTTTGTAGAGAAGAGAAGGAAATATGAGATTAGAATGATCCGTATCTATGATTCGATTAAATTCTGAATAATCAGGAATACTGCTTTCTTTTTTACCAGAAAGACCCGAAGTAAAGAATTTGTGTTTCCCTTGATCATTATTTACTGTATTTACTAAAAAGCTAGAAATAGCTTTTCCTTTGGCAGAAAGAAAAAGAAAATAAATGTTCGCTTGATCTTGATCTTTATGGAGTGAAAAAGGAACTACACTAGATTTGTACGAGCCTCCTGATAATATCCATAAATGACTTGTTTTTGGTAAGAGATGTACATTACTATATGTAAAATCGGGTGCATGATATACGTCGGTACTCCAGTGCATTTCCCCCTCTGAGTCAGAATAAATATGTTTTCGAACCCTCTCTTTAAAATGAAAGGTGTATGTTCCCGCGCGAATCTCAGCAATCACTTGTTCTGATTGTACATATTGATCGTTTTGAACTAAAATAAAACTTTTTGGTGGAATAGTCACGTTATGTATAATATCTTCACTCTCAATAGTTACATACAAGTCTATAGAACATAGAAAAGCGGGATGCCCGTGACGTGTACGTGTGGGATGAACCAAATCCTCATTGAATCTTATTTTTCCATTAGAAGGGGCTCGCACATGTTCTGCAGTACCTCCGGTGAATACTCCACCGGTATGAAAAGTTCTTAATGTTAGTTGAGTGCCGGGTTCCCCAATAGATTGACCCGCAATAATACCTACAGCTTCTCCCAATTCGACGAGGTCGCCATGAGTAGGGCTCCGGCCATAACATAATCGACAGATCCAAGACGTACTCTTACAAGTAAAGGGAGTTCGAATAGAGATGGGTTGTGTTTGAAAGGTTATGAATCGATTGACAAGTCCAATACCAATATCTTGATTTCGAACGGCAATGCATCGCGATCCTATATATATATCGTCTGCTAATACACGGCCAATCAATGTTTGGATAAAAATTCTTTCCGACATCATCCCATTTCGAGAACTTACAAAAATCCCTTGGATGGTGCCACAGTCTGTTCTACGTACAACAATGTGTTGAACTACTTCAACAAGTCTCCGTGTAAGATATCCAGCATCCGATGTTCGTACAGCAGTATCCACAACTCCTTTGCGGGCTCCATAACAAGAAATGATATATTCTGTTAAAGACAATCCCTCCCGTAAATTGCTTTGAATAGGTAAATCAATCATTTGTCCTTGTGGGTCTGACATTAATCCTCTCATACCTACTAATTGGTGTACTTGAGATGCATTTCCTCTAGCTCCCGAAAAGGACATCATATGGACTGGATTAAAAGGATCAGTCATCCGAAAATTAGGATTCATTTCTTGTCGCAAATATTCACTTGTAGCATACCATATCTCAATAGATTGTCGTAATTTTTCTACCGCGTGTACATTTCCATAATGATGGTGTTTTTCCAAGATTAACCTTTGTTGTTCAGCATCTTGGACTAACCATCCCTTAGAAGGTATTGTTAAAAGATCATCAATTCCTAATGAAATGGATGTAGCAGTGGCTTGCCGGAACCCCAGAGTCTTTACTTGATCCAGAATATGTGATGTATATGCCATTCCGAAGTGATCGATTAATCTACTAATAAGTCGTTTAATGGCAGTTCCATCTATCACTTTATTGCGAAAGACCAGATCGGCCCGTTCTGCCATAAGTACCTCCATATTCCAATGAGTAGGGTTTGACAATGGGTTTGAGTCAATGATTAGAAAACTTCCTTTTCTCGATCTTGATTCGCGTATAAATCCAGGAATTATGGTCCTAGTTGAGCTGGAGGGACTCGAAGTCACACTGGTTTCATAGAACTACTTAGCTTGGATAACATATGATTAGGTACCATATGAGCAGGCCCCTAAAAACCCTTGTATAGCTTCTTCGATTTCTCGATAAAGAGAAATATGACCAACAGTGGTTCGAACATATATACAAAGAATCTCTTTTTTTATACTTCTTACTATTAGTAAGTGTCCATAAATCTCATGATAGGTACCCAAAGATTCATAGTGAACTTCGATGGGAGCTTCTCTTGAAGTAATAACGCGTTGATCTAGTCGCCACCGGAGCCACAAAGGACTATCTAAAAGGATTCTTTTCTGCCGATAAGCTCCAATTGCATCATAAGAATTACAAAAAAAGGGCTCTTTTTCTTTTGTATATTTATAGTTATTATCGTCAATTCTTCTATTTTGATAATTTCTGTAATTATATGGATTATACCTATT